ATTGTTTCTCCTTAATTTTATTTCAATTTTGAATCTACTCCTTCGAAGAAAAGAAAATAAGTCTCTTGAAATTTGGAACCTCCGATTGTATCCGAACGAGAGGAATGTTGAAAAGTCACTACGAACCCGAAACATACCATTGGAAAGTGATTCAGTAATGAAACCTTCATGAATCCATTTTTGTTCTTTCATTCCAGGTAACCCCTTTAATTATCAACTCATGGAGTAGGAGTGATATTAGACAACCCTTCCTCTTTTTTCAAAAAAAAAATAGGAAGTTTTCCTACGGATGCAATTCGTAGATCATAAAGATCACCATATATATAACAAAATTTCTCCCCCGATTCCTTCTAGTCGAGCCTCTCGGTCTGTCATTATACCTCGAGAAGTCGAAAGAATTACAATACCCATTCCTCCTAAAATCCTAGGAATTCGTTGATGGTTGGAATAGATTCGTAGGCCGGGTCGGCTGATACGTTTTAAAACAGTTCTATATGGCCCTTTTCTATTCCTTCTATGTCGCAGAGTTGAAACCAAGAAATATTTCTTGCTTACTCGATGTTTTCTCACATTTTCGATAAAGCCTTCGCGTAGAAGTATTTTAACAATGTTTTCAGTGATATTTGTAGATGCTATTCGAACCGTTCCTTTTTTATCCATGTCAGCATTTCGTATAGAAGTTATTATTTCGGCAATAGTGTCCCTACCCATGATGAACTGGTGCCTCCGGGTTTTTATATAATCAGCATGCTCTACTCTTTTTTTTTCATGAATTATTAAAGGTATATGCGTGAGAAACAATCTACTAATGCATTCTACTAATTAATGGAATCTAATTCAGTTCAGATATCTTACTATGAACCTCCCTTTTTTTATGTTTTATTATGTTTTCATCTATTAGTATTTATTTAGAATCTATTTATAATACCTCAGGAGCTAATGAGACTATTTTAGTAAAATTCAACTGTCTCAATTCCCGAGCGATCGCACCAAAAACTCGAGTTCCTTTGGGATTTCCTTCTTGATCAATGACAACTGCTGCATTGTCATCATATTGTATTATCATACCATTGTCACGTTTGAGTTCTTTACATGTACGTACAATTACAGCTCTGATCACTTCTGATCTTTGTAGAGGCATATTGGGAACTGCTTCTTTGATTACAGCAACAATAACGTCACCAATATGAGCATATCGGCGATTACTAGCTCCTATGATTCGAATACACATTAATTCTCTAGCCCCGCTGTTGTCCGCTACATTTAAATAGGTCTGAGGTTGAATCATATCATTCTTATTATTTTTCTCTTTTTTCTTTCAATGCTAACTAACTAAAGGGCGAAGAAAAAAAGAAGAAAGATTGTTTGTCCAGAAATCAAAAAACTGCGGTTTTTTCATCACAAGGCCCCTTTCCTTTCGTTCCATATCCCTATCCCGCAATAACGAATTGAGTTCGTATAGGCATTTTGGACGCAGCTATAGAAATAGCTTCTCTGGCTACAATTTCTGATACTCCACCCATTTCATAAAGTATTCGACCCGGTTTAACGACGGATACCCAATATTCGGGAGATCCTTTCCCCGAACCCATACGTGTTTCGGTAGGCCTTACTGTAACAGGTTTGTCTGGAAATATACGTACCCATATTTTTCCACCACGACGCGCATATCGTGCCATGGCTCGTCGCCCCGCTTCTATTTGTCTAGATGTGATCCAAGCGGGTTCAAGTGCCTGAAGGGCGTATCCGCCGAAACAAATTCGATTGCCTCGATAAGATATTCCCTTCATTCTTCCTCTATGTTGTTTACGAAATCTGGTTCTTTTGGGGTTATAGTTGATGGTTGTTTCTCAATGCCATCTCTACTGCAGAACTGGACATGAGAGTTTCTTCTCATCCAGCTCCTCGCGAATGAAACGATTAAATAATATTGTATATATTTTGAATTGAATGAATAATGAATCATGGAATTTTTTGAGATATAATCTGTCACGTACACGTAGGAATAAAATCAAATGATAAATTCCATTTTATAATTAATGAATCTTCATTTATTTTTACCTTTATTTTATTTATTTTTATTGAATTGCCCAAAACTTAGCAATCCAGTAAGGCTTTCGCGGGCGAATATTTGCTCTTTCAACATCCCTTTCATTCGTAGGGGCGTTCCATGACCTATCAGAATAAATGAATTGGTTCTTGGCTCGTTCCGCCATCCCACCCAATGAATCATTAGGATTCGTTTTCAAGGGAATCTTCCTCAGTCACAGGTTCTGTCGTTCCCATCGCTTCTCGATTAATGACTAGGCCCGAACTCTGCAATGGAGCTCCTAATAAAATTTGTTCCTGAATCAATCTTCTCAGTCTTTATTGACTCGGCGCTCTTTATTCTTTTTTATTTTTCGTATAAATTGTATTCATATTCATCGAATCTAATTATTAATTATGGACGAATACATTAATGCTTTATTACATTGCCTTTTATAAGATAGTTCATAGACCATACATATTGGAATCATATATCATTGCTATTCTTTTTCTTTCTTTCTCTCACCCCTCCATTTATCCATATCCCTTTGTTTTTGCTTCACAACCTTATAGATTGATTTTTCTTTTATGTAAAAAAAAATGCTTCAGTTGCTACAACAATATGATCAATACATCATATAGCGACTGGTTCCTTGGATCCAGATAATACGAAGCAATGAGCTGGTTATTAGTTATATAGTTATTAGTTCATACTAGGGGATGGCCCTTTGTTTTTTAATCCTAACCTAACTCTAAATAAAAAACCAACGAGTCACACACTAAGCATAGCAATTATATGGAGATGGAGTCAATCGAATTGTTATTCAACCCTATAGAATTAAGAATTCGAAAAAATTATCATTTTTTTGATTGAACGGAAAAAAATGAACGAGTTTGTGATTTTTTATTCAATTGCCGGATGGATGGAACAGAAAGACAACGAAAGGCCCATTATTCCTCGTCTGCAAATATCCAAATTTTGATTCCTAATGCCCCATAGATAGTTCGAACTGTATAGGAACAATAATCAATTTTGGCTCGAATGGTTTGTAGGGGAACCCTACCTTCTCTGATCCATTCGACACGTGCTATTTCCTTTCCGTCGATACGCCCTGCAATTTGTACTTGAATTCCCTTTGTATCTGCTTTTTCAGTTAATTCAATAGCTTTTTTCATTGCCTTTCGAAACGAAACTCTATTCTTTAATTGTTCGGCTATAAATTCTGCAAGAATATTAGGTTGTCCATACGGTTTTTCAACTCTTGTGATAGCAATGTTCAGTTTTTGGTTCACAGAATTCAATTCTTTTTGTGCATTGCTCTGTAATTCTTCAATTCCTCGCGGGCTGCCCTCTATGAACAATTTTGGGAATCCCATATATATTATGACCTGGATCAGATCGATTCTTTTTTTAATCTTTATGCGTGCAATTCCCTCGGCACCCGAGGATATTTTCCTATTTTTTTGTACATAATTCTTGATACAATCCTGTATTTTTTGATCTTCCTGGAGACCCTCGGAATAACTTTTTGGTTGTGCAAACCAAACAGAATGATGACTTTGGGTTGTACCAAGTCGGAAACCGAGTGGATTTATTTTTTGTCCCATAGCACCTCGCTATCTCTATAAGGCCATATCATTTCTCTATTAGCCCACGTCATTCTGTTACGATATAGCATATGATCCATCATATATAGATACCTCTCTCTGACATCTTTATACTTATCTTTATATACCCATCCATATTTTCTTAACCATATGAAATAGTTTTTCTCTTTAGATGTATCTTTCAATACAATAGTTATATGACAGGTGGGTCTTTTTATCGGATAACTACGTCCTCGGGCTCGGGGTTTTAACTTTTTCATGCTAGTACCTTCATTAACTTCGGCTTGACTAATGATTAAAGCCGTTTCGTTGAATCCCATATTGTGACTAGCATTTGCTGCTGCAGAATAAACTAATTTTAAAATGGGATAACACGCTCGATAAGGCATGAGTTCTAGTATCATAAGTGTTTCCTCGTAGGGACGCCCACGAATCTGATCAATTACTCTTCGCGCTTTATGAGCAGACATACGTATATGTTGACCTAAAGCGTATACTTCTACATCTGGGTCACTCTTTATCATAAGGTTCACCTCCCACCAATAAACGATGAGCACCCATATCCACTTTATTAATTAATATATTAACGACGAGATTTATTATCGTTTCTCGCATGCCCCCGGAAATTCAGAGTAGGTGCAAATTCTCCCAATTTGTGACCTACCATACGATCTGTTATATAAATAGGCAAATGTTCCTTTCCATTATGAATAGCAATTGTATGGCCGATCATTGTGGGTATAATGGTAGATGCCCGGGACCAAGTTACGATTGTATCTTTTTCTGCCC